TAAGACCATTCCAATGCTCCCTTCCGCCATGCATAAACTAAACCAACAATTAAGATAAGCACGAAAATTAAAGCTTCTATAAATACAGATACGCCCAATACATCAAAACTCATTGCCCATGGATAAAGAAAAACCGTTTCAACATCAAAAACAACAAAAACTAGAGCAAACATATAATAACGAATTCTAAATTGTAACCAAGCGTTGCCCATTGGTTCTATACCCGATTCATAACTAGAAAGTTTCTCCGGCCCTTTCCTAATCGGGGCTAAAATCCCAGAAATTAAAAATGCCAAAATAGGAATAAAACTTGATATTATTAGAAATGCCCAAAAAATATCATATTCGTAAAGCAAAAACATAGACGCACTCCTATGAACGTGGAAAGTATATCGGATTGGTTGATTCGAATTGAAGTTCTAAAGTCATTGATAACTAGTTAGTCAAAACAACAATTTATTTTGACCAAACCATCTAGTTTCCTTTGATTATTGCAGGGCATATCTCATTTCAAGATTTATCGACTGACTTGATCGGGATCCTATTTCCAGTCTACTTAATTTTTTTAGTTCAATTTTCTTTAATTGCTTTAGTTAGTATAACTCTAGATGTTATACTTAGACAAAGACAAATTTTCTTGTTTTTGCCTAGGATTCTTCCTAAAGCCTAAAGAAAGCAAATAGAATTCTTATTTTGTGTTTAAAATTTTTGAATTTATTATTCTTTTGATTATTTGAATTTTCTTTATAAAAATGCGAGTTCGGAATTTGGATTTTTTAGGAATAGAGTCGAAAGTTTTTTCTTAGTAATTTAGAATAGAACAAGTATTCAAATGTAAGAGAATGGGTAGGTATCTGGGGATTTCGAATATCTTAGTGTTGGTATATTCCGTTTATCAGATCTGGATGGGGTGGGGTTTTCTCTTGATTGAATACAGAAAAAGAAGACCACCCCCCCTTGTTTTGGTGTGCTTCGCCGGGTCTTGGTAAGGTATACCAAAAAAAAGGAGTATCGCTAGCTTAACCCCTTGATTGTGGGCAGAAAAATGCATATGGAATTTCCCTTCGACAATTAATGACGAAGGGTTGGTTTGTTTGGAAAAAGATCGATTCGATTCCTTGAAATATGATATGTTTTTTCGGTTTTCTGTTCTGCTTTAAATGATTCCCGTGAGTGAGTTTCTAGGACAAATTTTGTTTCGATGAACCAACCGGTCAGTTATAAGCAACAAACAAGAATGAAGAAATCAAAATTATACAATTTTTTATTTCAAATGAAAATTTGGAATTTTATTCATTTTTTTTATAGGGCTCTAGGGCTATACGGACTCGAACCGTAGACCTTCTCGGTAAAACAGATCAAACTTATTATTATCAAAATGATCTGAACTGTTTCAAAGACCCAACATGCATTTTTTTTTGCATTGGGCTCTTTCATTAACTGATAGAAATATCAGCCAATCTGCCATATTTTTTCTTGACAGAAAAATAAGATAAGGAGATGGCTCCATGTGCTCTGATTCATTATTTGGGATTCTAATTCAGAGCACTACCAAAGTGTTTCAAAGGTGAAGTTATTTTGACGTAGGTCTGCCTTTGGCCTAGAATTTTAAGTTAAATGAAGTCTCTATCGTTCGGCTTAAAAAATCCAATATGAAACTTCATACACCTTCAAGTTCATAGGACGAAAAGAGATTTTTTGAGGGCCTTATACTCATTATGCCTAGCATTGAATATACTGCTATTCACCTTATCAATATCTCAAGGCGGAGCCTGTTTGGTACCTACAAAGGGCACTCAAATAGGACCGAACCTCTCGTCAGGCTATTGTTCTCTTTTCTCTTAAAGTTATTATGGAGTAAGACATCGATTTCTCAATAAGATCCATTTTTTGGATTGTATGGTGGATTCCCCTGAAAAACATTGGCGCGCGTGTAAACGAGGTGCTCTACCAACTGAGCTATAGCCCTTAGTGCTTGTGATGCATATTTTATCATGTATATAATTTGTTGTCAAGATCAATATTCTATGATCCAACATCCGAAATTTTTGAGTGGTATTGGTTCGATTATTGTTGCTTATAAGGAATATGATATTTATAATCCATCGATAGGATGGGTTCCATTTGGTTCTCTTTAGGATAATAAGTGACCTACTTAACTCAGTGGTTAGAGTATCGCTTTCATACGGCGGGAGTCATTGGTTCAAATCCAATAGTAGGTAGAACTTATTAGATACCGGAGTCAACGGTATCTAATAAGTTTTTTGTCCCACCCTTATTTTTATAGATTTTTTATTTATTTCATTTTTGAATTGCGTTGTATCTAAATTGGATTCTGCTTGATTGGATTATGTCGAGTGAATCCAATCAAAATAGGGTTTAGAAACAGAACCTCTTTTGATTATTTGAACGCACCAACTAGTTATGAAATTGCATTGACAGCCTCGACTCTTGTCCTAGCTCGTCGAAGAGCTAGATTTGCCTCAATTATTTGTCTCTT